TTTATGGGGAAGAAAGAAAATTAAGGAACCTGCAAATATTGGTAAAACTACAATTATTGTTAACCAAGGAAATTTGTTCGTGGTAAAGACAAGATACACTTGGACCAGAAAAACCTGTGCTCAAAAATAATCTATTTTTGAGCACAGGTTTTTGCGGTAAAAAAATGGACTCAAGTAGGGGTTTCTGTAACGTATTAATAAGCTATACCCATGCTGCGGGTTGTTTCATACCATAAATAAACTCGAACACTCAAGAAATCTGTTGGGCAGGCGGATTCACATCTCTTACAACCGACACAATCCTCTGTTCTTGGAGCAGAAGCTATTTGTTTGGCTTTACATCCGTCCCAAGGGATCATTTCTAAAACATCCGTAGGACAGGCTCGAACACATTGAGTACACCCGATACATGTATCATAAATCTTTACTGAATGCGACATTGGATCTATCTATTTTTGAACGCGATAAAGTTTCAATCTAGTAAATTGATAAATGAATTATATATTTAAATACTAGTACTAGATGAATCGATGAGTTCCCCGTTTTTTTCTCTATTTCTGGATTGACAGTGCCAAAATACTTTGATTTCTTATCTTTGTGATAACATGATCATATCTTACATGGCAGACATGCTAATTGAAATTAATTTACTAATTGAAATTAATTTATGAAAATGATAATGTGATAATTTATATTATAATATTACTTATTCAATAAATTTGATTGATTTATACGAGTTGATTTTCTGTTACGATAAATTGATGAAACAATAGCGAGTCCAATAGCGGCTTCAGCAGCTGCAATAGCTATAACAAAAATAGAAAAAATGGATCCTTTTAGTTGACGACTATCAAAAAAATCAGAAAATGTTACAAAATTGAGATTAACCGCATTTAATATAAGTTCAAGACACATAAGAGCCCTAACCATATTTCGACTTGTAATCAATCCATATAGACCAACAGAAAATAAATAAGCACTCAAAAAAAGTACCTGTTCGAGCATCATTAACCAACTCCTTATAAATCTCGATTCATTTCAATATGAACAACAATTTAACCAATTGGATTGACTAGAATATAACGAGTAATGCAACAAAGTAATATATTGGGAATAGATTGAACTAATAAATAATTTCTATTTTATATACAAAGTCAAATAGAAATTTATATACAAAGTCAAATAGAAAAAAGGAAAGACATGTGATAGCTCATAACAAGGTTTTTCCAGTTATAAAGAGTTATTATTGACGAGCTACAGCAATTGCGCCGATTAACGCAACTAAAAGAATTATTGAAATAAATTCAAACGGAAGAAAAAAATCTGTTGATAAATGAATCCCAATTTGTTGACTATTACTTATCAGATCTTGCTCTACAATCTGGTTTGCTTTTGTAGTCCAAATAATCCCGTACCATGACGTATCTGGAATAGTAGTCATTAGTGAAACAAAAAGACTTGTACAGACCACGGAAGTTACTCCATCTCCCACGGTCCAAAGACGGAAATCTTTGGAATATTCTGAACCATTTATGAACATCACAGCAAAAATGATTAAAACATTTATGGCTCCTACGTAAATAAGGAGCTGCGCAGCAGCTACAAAATGGGAATTCGATAGAATATAGAATAACGATATACAAACAAAAACAAATCCCAATGAAAAGGCAGAATAAATGGGATTGGCAAGTAATACTACTCCCAGACCCCCTAATATAAGACCTAATCCCAGAAAGGCTAAAAGAAAATCATGTATTAGTCCAGGTAAATCCATTATATATAAGAGATAAATAAATCAAAATCTTGCATAACTTTATTGACCCGGTCAGGAAAAAAGAAGTAACTCCACTTTTTTTCTATTTTATAACTTTTTTTCTATTTTATAATAGTTCTTAATTATTCAATTTGAAAAATTCCATTTTCATGGATATGGATTGATGTAGATGTAGTTATTGGCCAAATCTCTCGAAGGAGTAATTTGAATCTATATATTTTCAAATCATCAATTTTCAAATCATCAATATAGACTATAGAAAAGAAATATATTTTTCATATTAATATAAATTACTCGCCGCCTAATCCTAATCAATATAATTATGAATATAATTGTAGTTATTCACCAAACAAAAACCTTCATTCTTTTAGATCAAAATGAGTTCTTAAGTTTTTATTTCAGGCAAATTTAAAATTGTTCGAATGGTGTAATCGTCAATTATTGACATTGGTAACCGACCCAAAGCAATTTGATTATAATTCAATTCGTGACGATCATAAGTAGAAAGTTCATATTCTTCAGTCATTGATAAACAATTTGTTGGACAATACTCAACGCAATTACCACAAAAAATACATATTCCGAAATCAATACTGTAATTAAGTAATCTTTTCTTTCTAATATCAGTTTCCAATTTCCAATCAACAACGGGCAGATCTATAGGACATACACGAACACATACTTCACAAGCAATGCATTTATCAAATTCAAAGTGGATTCGGCCGC